CCGGAGGGATAATATCAACCACTTGACGTCCATCCGATGCATCTGCTATGGTTATTTCGTATCCCCCCTTTTCTTTTCGTAGGATTTTACTTACTATACCTGATGCTGTAGCATTATAAACTGTATTGTTACTTTTGCTCCCGTCAGGATAAATCTGGCCCCTTCCCCTGTTTCCACCTACGTATATAGGATATTTTAAGAAGTGAATGTCTTTCTTAGCAGCGGGGTCGGGGGAAAGAATAGGAAAGGTGATTTCACTATATTTCTGACCAGGAACAGGGCCTATGACAAGAATATTTTTTTGATTGGGGCGATAGCTCTGAAAAGACAGATTACCCATCTTTTCTTTTATCTCGGGGGAAATACGATCGGGAGGGGCTAATTCAAAACCCTCTGGTAAAATAAGAACAGCCCCCACATTCAAAGCCCCCTTTTTACCATTAGCAAGAACTTGTTTCAGTTGCATATCATAAGGAATTCGAACAACTGCTTCAAATACAGTATCGGGAAGTACCGCTTGCGGAACCTCAATATCCACTGGTTTATTAGCTAAATGGCAATTGGCGCATACAATACGTCCAGTCGCTTCTCGTGGGTTTTCATAACCCTGCTGTGCAAAAATGGGATATGCATTTGAAATGGATGTACGAGTTATTATATATATTATGAGCGATACGGAAATAGATCGAGTAATCTGTTCCTTTATCCAAGAAAAAGTATTTCTAGTTTGCATGGTCCAATCATTGATCCCGAAAATTTATACAATAAATTGGGGTAGGTCACTAATGGAGTTTCCTATCCACGATTCTGTTATTTACTGGAATAATTTGACTCGATTAATATAATGGGTAGAAATAAAAAGCGATTTTCAATGTTTTGTTTATGTACAACTGCAAAGTAAGAAACATTATAATTGGATTAGGTAGATCGTTTTTCAGTCATTCATTGAATGATAAATCACTACAAGTGACGGAGATACGCGATTTAAATAACGGAAAATCCAATATTTGAAAACTGTATCTAGAATGACTGGAAAAGTGGAAACAAGGCCAGATATAATTTGATCATTATGAACAAATCCAAAATCCTTGTAGACAAAGCCAATTATCAATTCCCAACCATGGGGCGAATGAAATCCGATACATAAATCAGTTAATAAAAGAAGAGAAAAAGCTTTTATTGTGTCACTTAAGTTATATAGGAATTCCTGAGCCCAAGAGTTAAGAATAACAAGTTCTTTATTACCCAAAATCGAATAACCACTTAGAATAATGAAACAGATTAAATTTGTCGAGAAGTGCAAAATCGTATGAATACGACCCTCGTTGTGTATCTTGATTAATTGGATTGTTTCTTTGTGAATTCCTATACGAAGGTTTTGTAGATGTGTCTCCGAGTATTCCTTGAGCATTTCCTCTAAGAAGAGGAGTTCCTCTAATTGTATGAATTGTTCTAGAATACTCTTTTCTTCAATATCATTCAAAAAAGTTTCGGATTGCCTAGTATTCCACCAATTAGTAATCCACGATTCCAGACTTTTTTGAAATAAGAGAGAAATCCACCAGGGCAAAAATACTATAGATGCAAGATATAAAAGAGGAGTGAATGCTTTATTTTTTGCCATTTTTTCATCTGTGAATTATTAATGAACCCATTTCATTCGTCGACTCTATGTAACCTAATCTTTCTATCACGCATCAGTTTTATTACAAGTTATCGAACCTATGAATCTATTCACTTTTTTTTATTTGTTATCTCGTGGTTAGCCTTGATTCTAGAAAAAAAAAAAAATACAGAAATAGACGAAAAATTCGAATGAATAAATAATCAAAAAAGATTGTTTCCCTATAGTAAAATTCGAAGCACATATCTCCTTTCGATGAAAGCCCCGAAAACTTAAATAATGAAATATTATTCAGATTTTGAAACGAAAGAACTCCTTTTCTATCATTATATAAAAATATCTAATATTTCAAAAAATTTAACTGACTATGAGTAGTCAAAGATAGAATAATTGAGGGAATTTTATGAAGAATATTGTGAAAAATGAGTAGCAAAAAACGACAGAAATTGGCTAGTTATCATTATAAGAGATCCAATTTTTTGGTCATTAAGGAGCACAAAAAGAAGCGCTGAAAAAATTACAAGATATGATCTATCTGAATCTAAAGTCTCAATTCCAACAAGTAAAAAAAAGGGGGGGGGTTCCTTATTTCGAAATGGTTGATTATGAGATATTTTGATTTGTTTATTCTTTTTTTATTGAATTGAGTTATTTATATTTCGATACATATAAAAGATCCCCAAAAGAGTCTTTTTTATACTTGTTCCATATTTTTTATACTTGTTCCATATATGTCTGCTTTGACTCGAATGAATGTTCTGAAGAAACTTCAATTAAGTTATGTTCTAGAAAAAGAGGATTCTTGCGTTTTTTCCCTCCTGCTGAGAAAGCATTTCTTTCTCGGCTCATTTCTTAAAATACTTCAATTGGTACACGCAAGAAATAGGCCAATTCCGCAGCTTTTTGTTCCATTTCCCGTGGAGTAAAATTCTCATCAGTACGAGTCAATGGAATGGATCCCTGGCCTCTGATATCCATATAAAGTACACGCCGAGCATAAATACCCTCTTTAACTTCTATTCTGACGGATTGAATATCTTTTATAAGAAATCGGAGGAAGATCCTGCGATTTTTTCCAGGAAATCCCCAACGAAAGATACACACTATTCCGTCTTTTATATCAAATCGATCATAACCACTACCTACATTCCACGAAATTGTGCACCACAAATAGGAGCTAATAAAAAGACCTGCGATCCCATAGAAAGACATCACAATTCCTTGTGGAAAAAAAACGATTTGCTGAGACGGAAATAAAGATATCAAATTTCTACCAAGATAACTCGAGGTTCCAACCAACAAGAATCCTAATGAACCTAAAAAAAGGATAATAGCCCAGCAGAAATTACTTGTTTTTCGAGCCCCCCTTATAGGTTCTATCCATATCTGTTCTGATCGACAACTCATACTTGATCCCCTTGTTTTTTTGGAATTGAGAGAATACCTCAAATGAATTTTTAGTCCGTTTGTTTCCGAAGTAACTCGCATCAACTAGCACTAGTTTGATGTCAACCTTTAGGAGTAATTCATTAAATTAGTTAGATCTAAACTAATAACATACCCTTCGTATGATCTCACTAAAGATAGCCACATACATATAGATAGACCAACTTTACAGTTCAGCCATCCGCCGATTCGGGTCTATTTGAAAATAGCTAGAATATAGCATTTTCTGGAGACATAAGAATTTTTCGGCGGAAGCCTCTTATACTATACCATATTTTGCTAAATGGATATCTGTGTTATGATACAAACGTCAATTGAAAAAAAAATCGATGAGATTTTGTGCCATCGGCTCTAAACAATCTTGTTTTTTTGAACATGAAGAAATAAAGAAGCCATTGCGATTGCCGGAAATACTAGGCCTACTAAAGGGACCAAAACAGAGGGAAAGTTCAGTGTTGTCATAGAATGGGTACCTCGATTTACTATTTGTACCTGTTATTATTATTTAGATTTTATATTTATTATTTTCTATTTATTATTTATAATATAAAGATATCTTATTATATATATATCTATATCTTATTATATATAAGGATATCTTACTTATTATAATTTGATATTCTAAATTGGAATAATTATTACTTAAATAGATATAAGTATCTATCTAAGTGAGTATATAATGTAGTTTTTTATCTTTCTACATGAAGGATTTGAAAGGATATGGATGAGATCTTCTTTTATTCATTTTTTGCTTTTGTCTTCGAATTTCATTTATGAAGCAAAAAATTTATTAAAAATAAATTAGATTCTAATTCTATTTATATTGAATGTTTTATATTGAATGTTAGAATCCCTTCCAGCAGGGATTCTTAGTCAAAATAGGATTATCATAATATATAGAAAGATAAAAAATTCTATATTTTATAGCTTTTCATTATATATGACGAGAAGAAGATATTTTTTTATTTGCCTTTGTCTAATTTTATTTTACGAAAATAAGAATTTCATCTTTTATCTTGTTAATAGAGGCTTCTTGATCAATAATCAGGAATCTAGAAAAGGGGGCGTATTTTCTATTTTCTGCGACTTTGGATTCTTTATACAATTAGATCTTATGTCAACAAAGAAAACCCCATTCGTCTAATTTTGACTTGGATTCCGATAAACTAATTGTTTGTTTGCTCAAAATCATTGAATTGAATGTTTTCATTTTGATTCAAAGGAAAGAAAGTGTGGAGTTGAAATAACTCACTCAGAACGCTTTTTAAAGTATTACGTGGTACGATTAGATCGAATAAGCCCTTCTGGAATAAATACTCAGCCGCTTGTGACCCGTCGGGTACTGTTTTGTTCAATGTTTGTTCAATTACTCTTTTACCCGCAAAGGCAATGTAAGCATTGGGTTCAGCAATAATGATATCCCCCAACATACCAAAACTGGCTGTCACCCCACCGGTAGTAGGAGATGTAAGGATTGGTACATAGAATAACTTTTTATTTGATTGATAATCATATAAAGCAGAAGATATTTTAGCCATTTGCATCAAGCTCAAACTTCCTTCTTGCATGCGTGCCCCTCCGGAAGCACACACTATAATAAGAGGTAGAAATTCTTTAGTAGCGTATTCAATCAAACGGGTAATTTTCTCCCCGACTACGGATCCCATACTACCCCCCATAAACTGAAAATCCATAACCGCAATTGCTACATTAATACCGTCTAGTTGCCCTATACCTGTTTGAACAGCCTCGGTTAATCCTGTCTTTCTTTGATAAGAATCGATACGATTTTTATAAGGTTCCTCCTCCGAATGAAATTCAATGGGATCCAGAGAGACCATGTCTTCATCCATAGGCTCCCAAGTACCCGGATCGATCGAAAGTTCGATTCTATCTGAACTACTCATTTTCAAATGATATCCACATTGTT